AAATAGCCCAAAAAGTCAAATGAATGCTCGGATAATTGGTTTATGTGGATCTTTCCTGGTTGAGACCAAACATAAAAATGACATTGCCATAAATGGATAAGATAGTATTTCCATTTAGTCATCAAAAAGGGCGTATTCTTTGAAGCCAGAATGGATTTTCCTTGATATCTACCATAATGAATGAAAGAGTCCTTGAAGAACCATAGGGTGGACAGAAAATCCTTATCAAAGACTTCTACAAAATGTTCTATTTTTGCATAAAAATTGATTCGTTCAAAAAGGACTCCAGAAGATGTTAATCGTAAATAAGAAGATTTGTTACGGAGAAAAAGAAAGATAGATTCGTATTCACATACATAAAAATTATATAGGAACAGGAATAATCTTGGATTACTTTTTGAAAAAGTGGAAATCCATTTTTTTGGAGTAATAAGACTATTCCAATTCCAATACTCATAAAGAAAGAGCCTTAATAAATGAAAACAAGATGCATCTTTCACCCAGTATCGAAGGGTTTGAACCAAGATTTCCAGATGGATAGGGTAGGGTATTTGTACATCGGACACATAAGTTAAATATGCAAATTTTTCCTCAAAAAAAGGAAATATTGAATGAATTGATCGTAAATTATAAGATTTTACGATTTCTGCCCCCTCTAAAGAAGAGATTAATTGTAGGGAAAATGGAATTTCCACACTGACCGCAAACCCCTCTGATATTAGTTGAGAATACAAATTCTTTTTGCACCCCCAAAATGGATTTTTGTTAGAATCATTAGCAGAAATAATCAAATGATTTTGTTGATACATTCGGGTAATTAAACGTTTTATAATTAGTAAACTAGATTTATTGTCAGAACCTAGATTTTCCACCAAAATGGAGTTATTAAAACCATGATCATAAGCAAGTGCATAAATATACTCCCGAAAAATAAGTGGGTATAGGAAGTCATATTGACGAGATCTAGCTAGTTCTAAATATACTTGAAATTCCTCCATTTTTAAAATTCGATTTGGGCCAAGGATCGAGGATTTATTGGGTTATCAAATGATACATAGTGCGATACAGTCAAAACAAGGTATTCTAATATCTAATAATAGATACCTAGAAAATAAGTAAGACTCATCAACGGACTCTCTCTACTCGCTTTTTCCATCTAATTGTTTTATCTGCGTTCTAGCATAACAAAATAGTTAGAAATCCTTTATTTTTTCAACCCAATCGCTCTTTTGATTTTGGAAAAAAAATATCTTTATCAATATACTCTTTTTTCTACACATTTATCGCCACCCCATAATATAATGGAGAATAGCTAATAGTTAGGACTCATAACAAAAATAAAAAATCCATCCATGGGAAAAGCTTTTCCCGCATCAAGTACTAATATATTTTTAACATATAATTAGATGGGGTAATCATTCAAATTCAAAACGAAAGCTCGTTGCTTTTTGTTTCCCTATAATTGGAGCCGCCAAACTCTATCCATTTATTAATTCAACCCAACTGTGAATTTTTTTGTTCCGCACCAAGAATCCAAACAAAGATTTGGGCCCGATCCAATAACAATGAAATATTCTTAGACTTCTTCATTGATACGACATGCTGCTTTTTCCATTCATTCCTTTCTGGATCAGTCGTGGTCTTCCAAACTCTACCGATGGTATGGACGAATCCATTGCTTCATAGAAATGTGTAAAAAAAGGAGTCGCACTTAAAAGCCGAGTACTCTACCATTGAGTTAGCAACCCTAATCAAATCAAATAAACTAATCAAAATAAACTAATAAAATAAGACGGGTAGATACAATCGCAATCAAAATAAATAAAAAGATTGAATTGGTTCTGATCGATTCTGAACATAAAAATGAACAGATCAGATGAAAATACAAGAAATTTTCTCAGATAAAAAAAAAAAAAGAAAATCACAATTTGTGGACCACCTCTTTGTCTCCTATGTTATACATTATTTCATTTTCTTTCTCTTCTATTATTTTAATATTAAATTAATTAATTATTATATTATCTTTATTTTATTTATTACTTATATATTTCTATATTTCATTTCTATATATTTTTAATATTTAATTAATTAATATTTTGATATATTTTTTATATTCGAATATATTCTTATTCGAAATTTCGTATTCCATTTTTTTTCTTTTTGTTATTTCTATTTATTTAACCTATTCTACTATTTTAGAATATTTTAATATATTCTAATCTAATTCTAATATTCCATTTTAAATTTTAATTTTAAAAATAAAAAACCTTCTTTTCTTGTTTATATCAAAGAAAATCCAACGAACCGATCCATTTATTCACGATCGGATTATATTTGTTTGATACACTGTTGTCAATATTAATGTTGAAAAAAAGAATACAATGGAGAAAATAAACGAATTAGAAACTTAAATATTAAAAAACAATTTAAGAAACACCAACAAAAATCCAATTGAATTCAATAATAACAAAAATAACAAAGTTTGTAAATAATAAATACTAAAAAAAATAATAAAAAACCAAGCAATTATGTTGTATTAACACTATATAAATAATCGACATAGATACAAAAAAAAGGCGTCTGCGAAAATTAAGGAAAAAGTGGAGATCGGGTTTATTCAATCAATAAATATAATAATTCACAGATATAATAATATAATCATTCAATGAATATGAATATAATATAAATAGAGTAAGAAGTAAGAAAACTTAACCTGACCCCCTTTTGTTTTTCAATTTCTTCAGAGAATTCCAACAAAAACCACCAATGTATTTATAGACCCAATTACTTCATTTATTATTATTATTTCATTTGTCCATTTTTTTTCGATTATTTATATCAATAAAAATGGATTTTTTGTAAAAACAGCCATTCTATGGCAGCAATCAAAAATTAGGAAAATTTGGTATGAATAGAACAAGAGGGCGGGGGGAGGGGGGATAAGAGAGAAAAGGGTTCTAGAAATCTATATACAAGTCATCCACACCCTCTTTTTTGATTTATTTCATTAATTGAATTTCATTTGTTGATTAGGATAAAGTTCCATAAAAACACCCGCCCTTTTTGAAATATCCTGAACAGTTCCTGTAGGTTGAGCGCCTTTTTCAAGAAAATATAGAATAACAGGAATATTTAAATAGGTTTGATTATTTATCGGATCATAAAAACCCACTCTCCGAAGATCTCTTCCCTCTCTTCGGGATCGAACATCAATTGCAACGATTCGATAAATAGCTCATTGGGATAGATAAACAATACACCCCCCTTAGAAACGTATAAGAAGTTTTCTCCTCGTACGGCTCGAGAAAATTCGAAATTATGTCTATGTATAAAATGATGATGTCAAATAGATCCATAAAATCACCAAATCAATTAGACTATGATTTAAATACTTTTTTCTTATTCTTTCCCGAAAAAAAATCACTTGTATTCGCAACCTCATAACTCAAATTGGATAACTCTCAAATAACTCAAAGGAAAACAAAACCTTTAGTTAGGTATTTGATTTCATTTATTGAGCGGTCTCTGCCCTCCTTTTCTTGTCTGTCTCCTTTAGAATAGAATCTATTTTTCGTCTTCAGTCTAATATAGTTGTTGAGACAATTGAAAATGGTATTTACTTGTTCCAAGATCCGTTAGCTTTTCCTTGAATCATTGGGTTTAGACATTACTTCGAGGATCTTTAATCGTTTCAAAAACGGCAGCAACATACCGATTTTTTTTATTCCTTTCCATCAAAGATTCATACAAATAGATGGTTGATTCCCGCGGATCCACTTTTGATCGAAATAGTTTTACCAATTCCAACAAATTTTACTTTTTTTTTTGAACTTGCTCGAATTGGGTCCTTTCGGTTTCTATATCGAAAATATGCTTACGAAGTTGTTCTAACTTACTTATTAATTTTTACTAACCCTCGAAACTGGCTCCTGAAAAATGAATCAACTCGAGCTCCATCATGTACTATTTCCATCATCAACCCCTCCTCCCTCCTCAAAAAAATGAATTCGAGGGGAATAGAACAAACGATGTCGAGTCAAGAGCACTCTCATTTCTATATAATAGAAAAATGGCGGATGTAAGAATCCACAGCTAATCTAATCATGTCTTTCAAGTCGCACGTTGCTTTTTACCACAGCGTTTCAAACGAAGTTTTACCATAACATTCCTCTAGTTTGGAGCCGGTATGTAATTGATTCAATTATGAAATCATGAATAGTCATTGATTCAATCGATACATAATAATCCATATTTTTTTCCTTCTATATGACTATATGAATGGAAAATTTTTAAAGTAAAGAAGTATCAACAAAAATTCAAATTAACTCAATATTGTAGGAATAGAATTTGATTCTATTTGATTTGTATTTAGAAAAATAATAAAAAATAGAAAACAAATTGAATTCAATTTGTTTTCTATTTTTTATTATTTTTATTTTATTATTAGAATTTATATTATATATATATTTTTGATTTCTATTATTCATATATATTTTTGATTTCTATTATTCTTTTTTTTATATTTATTATTAGATATTAGATTTCTATTTAGATCTAAATATTAGAATATATTCATTTTCGATTTAAATGAATATATTTTTATTAATAATATAATAAATTTTTGAATATACAACAATAACACGAATAAAAAAAAGTTCTTTTTGAATCTTCATCTTCAAAGTGGCTCGATTTCGAGACGAATCATTAAAAAAAAAAGAAGAATCCCATTCTACCCAAAATTATATACTCTTAAATAGAAGATTTCTCAAAAAAGGGCAATCTTTATTCTGATATACAATTTTTATTCAGATATGATATATATCATGAATGGATATGCTCTGGGACGGAAGGATTCGAACCTCCGAATAGCGGGACCAAAACCCGTTGCCTTACCGCTTGGCCACGCCCCATTTCTATTTCTGGTCTTCACTACTAAACACTATTATTGGTATTGGTTGTTCGTCAATTCCAGCCCAAATATCTAAATATTTATAGAATCAAACTTGTTGCTAGAATTTTGATATGTGTAGATATAAACTGAAATTATTGATCATTACATAGAATTCAATTAAGATATTGCATGAAAGTATTATTTCTTTTTTATTTCAGAATGGAAACATTTTGAATTAGATAAGTTGAAATCAAAGAAGGATTTTTGGGGTCTACTTTTTTTATTTGATTTATTATTTTTGATTTGAAATTTTTTAATATTCTATAGTAAATATTTAATATTATATAGATATTGTTTACAGATATTTATAAATAGTATAAATCATAAATGAAAGAAAATAAAAAAAAAATGAAAAATTCATTTATTATCAAATTCAGAATATATTAATAAATAATAAAAATATTAACTTAATTTGAATTAATTTAACTCACAAAAAGAAAAAATACAATTATCTTAAAGAACAAAACGTTTGTTATGCTTAATATCTTTAGTTTGGTCTGTATTTGTATTAACTCTGCCCTTTATTCAAGTAGTTTTTTCTTCGCGAAATTACCTGAAGCCTACGCTTTTTTGAATCCAATTGTAGATATTATGCCAGTAATACCTCTACTCTTTTTTCTCTTAGCTTTTGTTTGGCAAGCTGCTGTAAGTTTTCGATGAGATCTTTAATTTCCTAGAAAAATTCATAAAAAAAACTTCGAACATTTTAACAATTTATAAGATCAAATAAGTCTTACAGTGTGAATCCTCGATTCAAATATTGAAATTTTTTTCTAGACAAGAAAAATCTCGACCATCTCATTCTTACATTTTTTTCATTGAAAAATCCTATTATGAGTCCCCCATCAATATCTAATTATGGATATGAAAGAAAATTTTTGGTAATAAAAGAATCGAATCTTATTACAAATAAATTTCTGAAAAGTTTTTTCTATTTCTCGAAATCACTTCATTTCTTAGTATCAAAAGAAACATAATGTGTAGTAGGAGAATCTATTCTCTTTCTTTTTTTTAATGATCTTGGAGATTTTGTAATGCTTACTCTAAAACTATTTGTTTACACAGTAGTGATATTCTTTGTTTCTCTTTTCATCTTCGGATTCCTATCTAACGATCCAGGACGTAATCCGGGACGTGAAGAATAAAAAATCATATTTTTTTTGTTTTCTGTGTTTTCCTTGCTTGTGCTTGATTTTGAAATGTTCTTATTATTTACATCTTTAACTATTTTTAACTATTAAATGAAATAAGAAATAATAAAAGTGAATTGTTAATATAAATCAAAAATCAAACAAACAAGGAGGCTCCGCTCTATTCTATAAATTCAAAAGGTAAATAAAATACCAAATAATCGACGGAAACGGAAAGAGAGGGATTCGAACCCTCGGTACGAAAAATTCGTACAACGGATTAGCAATCCGACGCTTTAGTCCACTCAGCCATCTCTCCCCAATTGAAAAAGGCCCTTCTTTATATTTTATATCTTATCTTATATTCTAAATTTATATATATTTTATATTTTATTATAATTTATATATATATTTTATTATATTTAATATTTATTTATATATATATATATTTATATATAATTAAATATAATTAATAAATTAATTAAAATTAATATATTTAGAATCTATTAATATTATATATTAAAATTAAATTCTAAATTAATATATATTAAATTATATAATTATATATATTAATAGATTAATAGATAGATTTAGATAATTAGATAATAAGAATTAGTATTTAGAATATTCTAATAATCTAATAAATTGATAATCTAATAAATTTAAAATACTTGTTTTTCAGCTCGGCCAGGTCAGTACCTAGCCGGGCCTTTTTTGTTCCCATGAATCCCGGAAAAAAATGATTTATTTAACCTAAAAAAATACTTGTTATTGAAACAAGATCGAACATAAAAATGTCATTTCTTATTACTCTTTCTTTTTTTCCGATAAAGTAAAGTATCTAAAAAAAAAACAGAATGGAACTGGGGATTCTTGAAATGAAATGAGTCCTACTTTTTTAATTTCATTAGATCCCCTTACGAAACACGTCAATACTAGAATTTTCATGATTCTTTTATGATCTTATTTCTGATTCCCTTGTTGGACAAAAGGTCCATTTATATACAATAATCGCATTGGAGCGGGTATAGTTTAGTGGTAAAAGTGCGATTCGTTCTATGGATCCCTTACTAGTTAAGGGATCCCTCGTTTGATTCATATTCTGGTCAAAAACTTTATTTCTTATCTTAAAATTAAAAAAGGGTTTAATCCTTTACCTCTCAACGAACGATTCGAGGAATAATATACATTATCGTAATTTGTATTCAAAAAGAATCAATTCGAAATTGACAAATTGAATTATGAAATTACAAAACATAAGTTTTTTGAATTGGATCACTACTCCCAATTTTTTAAGTATGAGTAAAGGATCCATGGAGAAAGATATAGAAAGTTTATTTCTAATCGTAACTAAATCTTCAATTTTGTTTATTTGGATAGGAGAGATTGAAGCAAAATAGCTATTAAACGATTACTTTA